AGGCCCTGTAATTTCCAGAATCTTCAAAAAAGAAAAATTTTTAAGTTGAAAATAATGATGTGAACTGTGAATGATTCAAACGGGGATTCCTTGATCATAGATTTTCTTTTTTACATATATACCACAAGACTTGTTATACGAGAGAGGCTTTTCTGCTCCGATCCTTTTGTGAAATAGTACAAGAAATATAGCAAATTTTGGGGCGCTTCCGAAAAGAAAAAAGAATAGAAGTATAAATAAACAGTTAGGGAGTAAAATGGTCCTTTTTGTGGGGATAGAGGGACTTGAACCCTCACGATTTATAAAGTCGACGGATTTTCCTCTTACTATAAATTTCATTGTTGTCGGTATTGATATTGACATGTAGAACGGGACTCTATCTTTATTCTCGTCCGATTAATCAATTCGTCAAAAGATCTATCAGACTATGGAGTGAATGGTTTGATCACTGAATTTTCAATTCTTCCTTCAACTTGGAATAGATTCACAAAAATTATTCCTTATTTTATGTAAAAAAAATATAATATATTTAGGGCGGCATTAATAGAATCTTTGATATTTCAGTACGTATACGTATGTATCGTATATAGGTTCATCCCTCATTCTTTATGGAGTTTAAATTAAAATTTAAAAGAAGGATTCCTCTACCAACGCAGTCAACTCCATTCATTAGAACAGCTTCCATTGAGTCTCTGCACCTATCCTTTTTTTATTCTCGCTTTCAGAAATCCCTGAATTTGTTTTATGAAAACAGGATTTGGCTCAGGATTGCCCATTTTTAATTCCAGGGTTTCTCTGAATTTGAAAGTTATCACTTAGTAGGTTTCCATACCAAGGCTCAATCCAATCAAGTCCGTAGCGTCTACCGATTTCGCCATATCCCCTTTTTAGTTTGAGACGAAGATCTCGCTGGGATGCCATCCCCTTCTTTCTTTCGTTTATGCTGGAACCGTTAACCATTGAATTCATTAGATAGAGCTTATCTATCTAAAGGGTTTATCTCTTTACTCTTCTTTGATTTATTTTATTTCTTTCTTATCTACCCCTTATTTCTCTAATTGAAGGACCTGGACCTATATTTTATTTAATCAGAAATGATTCTATCATTGATGTATCCGCAATTCAATATGGATGAATATATACCACATATATATTCCTCTCTTCCTCTCACTTTTCCCGCGCGATTTGAAATACTTGAACGTTCGATTCTCTTTTATATTTAAAAAAATTTATAATATAATTAAGATATCGATAATCATATTCATTATAAATATAAAAGAGAATCATGGAAAAGAAAGAAAAGAAAAAATTTATAATTTCTTCCCATTGAAAATTTTGATATCATATATCATTCTATTTATCGTTATATTAATTCTTATGTTATGTTATATATTTATTGTTATAAAATAACATTCTATTCAGTATTCATTTTTTCTCTATTCATATTCATTATCTATTTTAAATAGCTAAGAGCTAAGTAGTTGACTGAATTCCTATGCACAACACAATTTCTGTTATGTGAGCCCGCTTAGCTCAGAGGTTAGAGCATCGCATTTGTAATGCGATGGTCATCGGTTCGATTCCGATAGCCGGCTTTTCTCTCTTTGTTCTATTTTATACTTTTTACATGATTAATAATGTCTCCTTGAACGCAAGGAATATTGAAAAGACTTCTTTCTTTTTCTCAAAAATAGTGGATCTATTATGTAGTAAGAACTTCCAACTATGAATAAAAAACGGATTCGAGCGGTTGGTTAGATCTCTACAGAACAAATTAGGACAAAGTATGCCTACCTTGCTATATATACAAAAGAGTCTGAATATTGATACAATTCATCTAATTCTTCTTTGTAGTACAGTACTTAACTTCAGTAGATTTTTTTCGTTTATCGTTTAGTTCAGTCTTAATTTAGGTTTATTTTGTAAATAAAAAAGGAGTTTTTATGTCTCGTTACCGAGGGCCTCGTTTCAAAAAAATACGCCGTCTGGGGGCTTTACCGGGACTAACTAGTAAAAGGCCTAAACCCGGAAATGATCTTAGAAATCAATCGCGTTCTGGGAAAAAGTCTCAATATCGTATTCGTCTAGAAGAAAAACAAAAATTGCGGTTTCATTATGGTCTGACAGAGCGACAATTACTCAAATATGTTCGTATCGCCGGAAAAGCCAAAGGGTCAACTGGTCAGGTTTTACTACAATTACTTGAAATGCGTTTGGATAACATACTTTTTCGATTGGGTATGGCTTCGACCATTCCTGGAGCTCGGCAATTAGTTAACCATAGACATATTTTAGTTAATGGCCATATAGTAGATATACCAAGTTATCGCTGCAAACCCCGAGATATTATTACGACGAGGGATGAACAAAAATCAAAAGCTCTGATTCAAAATTATCTTGATTCATCCTCCCATGAAGAATTGCCAAAACATTTGACTCTTCACTCATCCCAATATAAGGGGTTAGTCAATCAAATAATAGATAGTAAGTGGGTCGGTTTGAAAATAAACGAGTTGCTAGTCGTAGAATATTATTCCCGTCAGACTTGAACCTAACTAAAATCGCAAGGATTCGGAGAATTTTGCCCCCTTTTCGCTGAAGTAAATCGACCGAAGCTGAGGGGTTTGCTCCGGAGATTTTTCCCATTCATGTACCATAAATGGGTCCACGGGGATATTTTTATGTCTTGGCTGCCCTTATATCAGTATTTTTCGTACCACCCCAATTAGGAATAGAGAAGTCATTTCAAAGAAAGGTCTACCTCTTGGAATAATCCTATTCCTTGTTATTTGATCCATTGTGGTCAATAACGCTCTTGAATTAGGTAGGCGAAGGTGCGGAAAGAGAGGGATTCGAACCCTCGGTAAACAAAAGCCTACATAGCAGTTCCAATGCTACGCCTTCAACCACTCGGCCATCTCTCCGACAAAATTTTATGATTATTACCCATAAATCGGGTGAATAGCGAGCCATTCATATTTTTGCAGTATAGGTACCACCAACCGATTAGAACAATCCGAAATATTAAAATGGATGGGATTTTTATCATAGAATGATTATTCTATTCTTTTTCCTCTTTTAATCATAATAAAAAAACTTTTCGAGTTATCATAATCTGTAGGAAAAATAAATTTAATGTTTAGAACGAGTCTTTTTTTATGTTATTTCGTCCTATACAATTCCTTTGTTTGTGGGATTCTTTTCCCACGCGAGGTAATGAGAAGAATTATAGAATGGATTGCGAACTATGCCTAGATCACGGATAAATGGAAATTTTATTGATAAGACCTCTTCAATTGTGGCCAATATCTTATTACGAATAATTCCGACAACTTCCGGAGAAAAAGAGGCATTTACCTATTATAGAGATGGTGCGATTTGATTATATTTAGTGTTCTACGTCTTACGAGTAAAGGCACGCAGGGTTGGATTCGGTATAAAACGAAAAGCGTTTATTGAAATAAACCTGAAAAAATCTACGCTTCTTGAAGGTGAAGTTTGGAAATAGAACAATTCCTTCTATTGTGTATCCCCGATTGATGCAGCCTCAGATGCTTCCATTTTCTAATCTAGTATTGAGCGAAAGGTTACACCTATAGGTTCTTTCTGTATTAGAGGTCAATCCTACTCCATCAGTACCAATAGGCGGCATAGGGGAAGAAGCACTACACCTAGGAATCAACAAAAAACTTTGTTATAAATTATCCCTTTCCTTATCGGGATCGGAACTAACAAGAATGGTTGGGACAACAAACATCCATCTCGTTTGTACTTTGGATACCTATATAACCATCAAAGGCTGTTGAAGTGACTAATTCCTGGAAATAGGGGGCGTTGAGGACAAAGAAATTGTTGGAGTAACCTTTTCTATCTAGCAACAACCCGATTAGTGTTAAGAAAAGACCTCTTGCAGGAAGGCTGGCTAGAGATTTCTTGTAAAAACACTAGTCCCTGTCAGTTCATAATGAGAATATTTCAATATTCTTTTGGTTCCATGGATTATTATCATTCATTATGCACAGAAGGGAGGAGCCGTATGAGATGAAAATCTCACGTACGGTTCTGAAACGGGGATTCTTTGAATAGAATGAACGACCGTAACGGATGTCAGCTCAATCCGAAGGAAATTATGCGGAAGCTTTACAAAATTATTATGAAGCTATGAGACTCGAAATTGATCCCTATGATCGAAGTTATATACTGTATAACATAGGCCTTATCCACACAAGTAACGGAGAACATACAAAAGCTTTGGAATATTATTTCCGGGCACTAGAACGAAACCCATTCTTACCACAAGCTTTTAATAATATGGCCGTGATCTGTCATTACGTGCGACTATCTCCACTATAGAAAGAGGGAAAGAAAGATAAAATACGCTAGTGAATACTAGAGGATAGGCTTTCTACATATGTATCGTACAAAGCAACGATTTTTATTAGCTGTAGCAAAGAAAGAGACTTCATAAAAGCCAAAAAAAGAGGAAATAGATATGCCTATAATACTATATTCTATGGATAGATAAAAGATCTAATTGATAGGGGAAGCGCCGTAAAGATCAACTAGTGAGATTTTGGGCCGATACAATAAGAAAAACTGCTTACTTATGTCATGATATGAGATATAAGTTAGGAATCAACTTATGTAATAGAGTTGATCCACTAAGGTATTGAGCAGCGGTGTAGCATCAGATCCCAAAGATAGTAAGTCCTTTCTTTCTTAGAGAGGAAAGTCTTTTTCAAAGATTCTATATGAAAATGAAACTGAGATAGTTACCTTTCAGAAAAAGCTAACGATAGTGAGGTTCGTTTTTCTGAAGGTAGGAGAAAAGATAAAACTTATTTTGTGAATCAAAATGAAAGTTTAAAACTTATGTAAATGTAATTAACCCCTTCTGGTTAACCCGAGAAACAAAAACGGGATAGATTTTTGAGAAATCTTATTTAGTTAGATAGGGTAGATTAAGATGGGACACCAAAATAATTGATTGCTGAGCCGTA